ATTCCAAATTCAGAGCAATGCCTATTGTACCCTCTTCAAATTCTACTAATTCCCCTGCCATTACTTCATCAAGACCATGAATACGAGCAATGCCATCGCCTACTTGAAGTACGGTGCCGGTATTCACAATCGTGACTTCTCGATTATATTGTTCAATACGTTCACGGATAATATTACTAATTTCGTCGGCTCGAATGGTTACCATTAGTGTCTCTTAATTCTTTTTCGGAAACAAAGGGAGAAAAAAAAAAAAAAAAATAATGCCTACAGTAAAAGGGCTAATCAGTTATTTCTTTCATGGCCCCGAACATGCCAATATTAGCACTGATGGTGCGTAAATGTAACTCGCTGTTCGAACAACTATTCAGAGTTCCTAGAGCTCCTTGTAAGGCTTGTTGGAAAACTCGCTGTCGGACCTGATTAATTGCTCTTTGTTGTTCAAAATGAATGGTTTCATTTTTGTAATTTTCTAATCGTTCCAAATTCTCATAAGTGGCATTAATCAAATTCTGTTTTTCTCGTTCTATCTCAGAGTATCCATTCACTCGAAACTCATCTGCTTCCATTTCCACTTTCCGTAAGCGAGCCCGGGCTTTTTCGAGCTGCTCAATAGCTCCTCCGCGTAGTTCTTCTGAATTTCGAATAGTACTCAGAATCCTCTGTTTTCGATTATCTAATAAATCACTTAATGAAAGTAGATTATTTTCCCATTCATTTCACAACTTCACTTCCATGATCTCTTCCCGAACCAAACATGAATCTTTCGATTCATTTGGCTCTCACGCTCAGTTACTTATGTTATGAGCATTCCCATATCTTTTAATGTAATGAGCCTACCCTCTCTTCTCTGTTCGTATTCCAAGATATGGAAACTGATACAAGACCAGAATATTCAGAGGACTCTTCCGACCAGACAAAAAAAATCTGTAATTGTCAGCAAAGTTGTTTTTTTTTTCTTCAAATCCAAAAAATTCTTCTTATTTTATACATAGGTCGTCGATTCAGCATTGGATAAAAAAAGGGCGAGACACCCATTTTTCCAGTAAATGGTTCAAATCATTTTATCGATATGAGTGTTCTATATCGGATAAATTGCCAACTATTCATTTTGAAACCATCTCCGTACTAACGTAGTGGTAGAAAGAGTACCATGTTGTGCCTGGACTTCAGGCGGTTTAGCTTTAACCATGTTAATGGTCCCACATTATTGGTTGATAGAGAATCAAAGTTGATTTACCAATGAGTCACGAAATGCTATGGTTCTTACATATGATTTCTTAATTTATTCAGAAGTCATTCGTCGAGATCGTGCACCTTTCTTCCCTATTTATAAATAAAAAAAAAAAGAAAGTGCAGCCGGTTGGATCCAGCCTATTCTTGAAATACACAACTCGCACACACTCCCTTTCCAAAAAAGATCAATACACCAAGCACTACACTTAGATTTATTAGATTTGTTGCTAAAATATCGGTATTCAACCCGAAACTCCCGGCGGATGGCCAGTAACCCAAGGAAACGAAAGAATCGGTTACATTTTTCATATGCTCTCCTCTTATAGATAGGACTAACAAAATCGAACAGAGTTCTTTTTGTATCACTTCGTCCCGTTTTTTTATTATTGTATTGATTTCTTTTTTTTATTAATTGACTTATTTGAAATATGAATATATTCATTTCATTTGAAATCATTTTCAAATTTCAAAAATAGATTCTTTATTATTATTTTATTTCAATTGAAGTTCCCAATAAGATACTTATTAGGTCCCCGGTTTCATGTCAATTGCGAAATACCTGGAACGCTTCCTAAAAGTCAAAAGGGGTTTCCATTAAATTAAGGACGGGAAGTGAGAAAGCGGGTGGATCTACTAATTCCTCATCCTCAAATCAGACCTTCCCCGGAGTATTGTCTCAACGAAGAAGTGGAGTGAAGTTTTGATCTAATTCGAAGAAGCAAGCGGTAAGTCGACAGCAATAAAATAAGAAAAGAAGTACGTATTTTCACGTTTATAGAATAGGATTAAACAAAAGGATTTGCAAATAAAAGCGCTAATGCCACGACCAGTCCGTAAATTGTTAAAGCTTCCATAAAAGCCAGACTAAGCAATAAAGTACCTCGTATTTTACCCTCTGCTTCTGGTTGTCTCGCGATACCTTCTACGGCTTGGCCCGCAGCAGTACCTTGACCAACTCCAGGTCCAATAGAAGCAAGCCCTACGGCCAATCCAGCAGCAATAACGGAAGCGGCAGAAATCAGTGGGTTCATGGTAAGTTCCTCGCACCAAAATAAAGAAATGGTTAATGATACAATCAACCAATGAATTATTACTTATTATTCCATCACTAAGATCCACCCGGTCAAAGTAACTAAGAACTCCGAATTGAAGTGATGATATACTGAATCATCAGAACTGCTTCGATATCTCGTTTTTAGTTCCTATCCATGGAGTCTTTGGAAATCCATACGGTTCTAGTTCTTCCATTTCTTTGTTCCGAACCATT